GTGCGTTGGTTGTGTTCTACAAATCATAAAGACATTGGGACTTTATATATTTTATTAGGTTTGTGGTCTGGAATAATTGGAACAAGTTTGAGTATGCTTATTCGTATTGAATTAGCACGGCCTGGAAGGTTTTTGGGAGATGATCAGCTTTACAATGTTATTGTGACTGCTCACGCTTTAGTTATGATTTTTTTTATGGTCATACCTTTAATAGTAGGGGGCTTCGGAAACTGGTTGTTGCCTTTAATAATAGGCTCAATTGACATAATTTTTCCGCGTTTAAATAATTTAAGGTTTTGGTTTTTACCTGCATCCTTGTTTACTCTTTTGTTGTCAACATTTATTGAGAGTGGGTCTGGAACAGGGTGAACTTTATACCCGCCTTTGTCTTCTTATACTGGTCATAGAGGTCCAGCAGTTGATATGTCTTTATTTTCTCTTCATTTAGCAGGTGCTTCTTCTATTGGGGGATCAATTAATTTTCTTACCAGCATGAAAAATATGTCTGTTGAAAGAATGCGGGGTGAACGAATAGTTTTATTCGTTTGATCTATGGCTGTCACAGCAGTTTTATTATTAGTTTCTTTGCCTGTGCTAGCTGGAGGAATTACTATGTTGATTTTTGATCGTCATTTTAACACATCTTTTTATGACCCTAGAGGAGGAGGAGACCCTGTCTTATACCAACATTTATTTTGGTTCTTTGGTCATCCAGAGGTGTATGTTCTTATTTTACCTGGATTCGGAATAGTATCTCATGTAGTTGCTCATTGTGCCGGGAAAGATGAAGTGTTTGGTGTGCTTGGAATAGTTTACGCTATGGTTTGTATTGGTGTGCTTGGATTTATTGTTTGAGGGCATCATATGTTCACTGTAGGAATAGATGTAGATTCGCGGGCTTATTTTACTTCGGCTACGATAATTATTGCTGTCCCAACCGGGGTTAAAGTGTTTAGCTGGCTGGCTACCCTTAATGGTGGTAATTTATTACATGAGCCTGCTTTATATTGAGCGGTTGGTTTCATTTTCCTTTTTACTGTCGGAGGTCTTACTGGAATTATGTTGTCAAACTCTTCTCTTGATGTGGCGTTACATGATACTTACTATGTTACTGCTCATTTTCACTATGTCCTATCTATGGGAGCGGTGTTTGCTTTGTTTTGTGGCTTTTTCCATTGGTTCCCATTGTTTTACGGGTATTGTTTCCATGAGCGTTGAAGTAAAGCGCATTTTTTTATTATATTTATTGGTGTAAATGTGACTTTTTTCCCTCAACATTTTTTAGGGTTGAGAGGTATGCCTCGTCGTTATTCGGATTATCCGGATTGTTTTATAAAATGGCATGTAGTATCATCCTTGGGATCATGGTTAAGTTTTGTTAGTGTTTTATATTTCCTTTTTATTGTATGAGAAGCTTTAGTAAGCCAACGAGGGGTGGTATGCAAAAGAAATCGTCCTGGGGCGATTGAATGAAGTTGGGAGTGATGTTGTCCCTTGTCATTTCATAACCAAGATGAGCCTGTAGTGGTTTTAAAGTCTTTAAAACCTGGTCTTATTTTAAATCAGTAAAAAGGATTTTATTTAATGTGGTTTGATTTTAATTTGTAGGAGGTATATAAATGAGCCTAGGAATGAATTAACCGTTTATCTTGTTACAATGTGATTTCAACACGTAAAGTACTAATAAGTAGTGTGCTAAGCAAGGTTTTTAAAAATAATTTGTGAAAGTTAATAAGCTTTATGTGTTTAAGGGGTTTTCCCCGTGGTTGTGGTTTTGTTGGAAATTGCTGGAAAAAAAGCATAGGTAATGATAAGGTTATATTAACATGGAATGTATTAAAAATAAGGGGAAAAAATGAAGTGTATATAAAATATTTAGTTCAGTTTATTGGTTGAAAATTAATTAAAATAAAAGTAATATGGCAATTTAGTTTTTTTAATTAATAAATAAATTCAAATTCAAGAGGTGTAAACTTTTTGTAAACTTTTTGTAAACTTTTTGTAAACTTTTTGTAAACTTTTAGTAAATCGATTGTTCGTGGTTGCTTTAATAGGTAAATAAGATTGTTGTTAAAAGACAAAGTGTATGTCTCTCAGTAAATACGATATATAGTAAAATAGGAATAAAAGTTGGTTTTAAGAAAAAAAAAAAAAAAAAAAAAAGAAATGAATAATCTAAACCTGTTTTAAGGAAAAAGAAGAAAAAGGGGGAGGGGGCTAAGTCCTATGTTTGTTTTTAAAAAAAAAAAAAGAAGAAAAAGGCAGCCCGAATGTTTGTTTTTTGGGGAGAGAATGAGGAGGAGGGGGTTTTAGGAATAGTTTTAAGGAGAGAATGAGGAGGAGGGGGTTTTAGGAATAGTTTTAAGGAGAGAATGAGGAGGAGGGGGTTTTAGGAATAGTTTTAAGGAGAGAATAATGGTTTTGGGTATCATAGGTGCATGGCGTATGCTTTCTAAAGCTTTAGTAAGTGTTTGTTTGTTTAGCTAATATGGTGTATAGAGCACGTAGGGTTTTCATTCCTAAGGAGAGGTGAGTCCTCTATAAGTTTCGGGGGCCCGATAGTTAAACATATAACTGTAAATTGCAAATTTTCTGTTGCGTTAATGGCGCTTGGGCATAGTGAGTTTATTTCTATCTGTATTTGTTTTTTGGCTGATTGCAGGGGGCTTGATGAGTGTGTGTATTGTCTTATCTATGATAGGGCAGTGGAACCGTGAGGGGGTGTCCCCTTACGAGTGTGGGTTTGACCCTATTTTAAGTGCACGGAGCAGCTTTTCTCTGCGGTTTTTTCTGCTCGGTGTTCTATTTCTAGTATTTGATGTTGAAGTGGTTATAGTGGTTCCTCTCCTTTTCGTTTTATACGGAGGTATAAAGGTAGTTGGAGTCGTATGTCTGGTGGGTTTTTTACATATTCTTACCGTCGGGTGCCTTTACGAGCGCCGGGACGGGTCAATAGACTGAGTTAGCGAGTTATAGATAAAGATGGGGTGGCAGAGTTTAATGCGGCAAGTTTAAGCCTTGTGTATGAAGTTTTAACTTCCCTTATTTTTAATTAGGATGGCCTATAGCGGTGACGGGTTTTGGGGCCCGTTTTTGAGAGATTCTTTGCCTAATTTTAGTGCCTATAATAGTACCTCAATTTTTAGTTATCGTCTGTCTTTTTGTATTAATCTGTTTGTTTCTATTTTGCTCTGGGTTGTTAATGCGTGACATGAGGGGTTTCGGCTTAATTTTAAGAAAGTTGTTTTAGGTTTTGGTTGGCCTAATTAGTCTGTTTAACTAGCTTTGTGGATTGCTGACAGAATTAAATGTGTTTAGTTTAGGTCTAAAAAATGAGCCTTTACAGCTCGCTATCTTTTATAAATTAAAGCTTTGCTGAAGCGCTGGGCTTTTAACTCAGAGAAGCCTTATTGGGGTTAATTTAGTGCGGTGTTTGATTTTCTTACATCTGTTTTATTTTTTGGTGTATTTTATCATGGTACTAGATTTATTCCAATACTTAAATACATAGTACTTTCTGGGATGAGGGGAGATAAGCGGGCGTGATGCCTTGTTAGTCGGTACAATTTTCTCGACATTAGTATAAATTATTAGGCGACACAAGAAATTGTGGCTTAGAAGTTTTGGTTAAAAGTGGCTAAAATGAATGCCAGCAGCCGCGGTTAGATTCATGCTTTATTAAATCTTGACGGTTTTATTAGATGCATATAATAAACAGCTTTAGCCGGTGTGGAATAAGGGTATAATCTTTTTCAGCTGCTTGGTTCAAACAAAGTTGTAATGTTTCTTATGAAAGTGTGGTTAAAAACCGGGATTTGATACCCCGTTATTCACAAGGTAAAATAAGATTACCAGATGACTAAAAGTTGGTTCTTCAAAGTTAAATGAATAGGCGGCCTCTAACAAACATACAGGGGAATCTGGGAGTTAAAAGATGGTCCGCTTACATTTGTTCTTTATCTTATTTTGCATATGTATGGTTGTTTACGAATCGATATGCGTGAGATATTGGTGTAATTCTTATCTTTTCAATTTGGTAAGAAGTAATTCAGATTAACATGTAGCTATGATAAAGCCATCCTGGATGACAGTTGGGATATCATTTACATATTAAATAAATGGTGTGTAGCGTCAGCCGAAAGAGGTGAAAATTCTTTTGAAAGAAGGACTTGTGAGTAAATTTACTAAATAATAGTAGGTTGAAAAGGATACTGGAGGAGTACTAATCGCCCGTCGCTCACGGAGAAATCTGAGATAAGTCGTAACAAGGTAACGGTACCGGAAGGTGCTGTTAATTAGCTAATAAGCATATAGAGTAGTATTTAAGTACGATGGGTTTTGATCCTATAAGAGCGAACTAATTAGCGCCTTTATATTTTGCATAAATAGCTAAAATTTATATTGAAGTTGTAGTTCCTTTTGATGAAAATTAATTTGGATGTGTTTGAATTAGAATTAACCAGTCTCTCCCTCCCTGTTTTCTGAAGCTAAGCCTAATTTATTTTGAATAGTTGTATTATAGATAACAAGTTTTTTACTTTGTTGCTTAACGCAAAATGGCTGAACAATTAATAGGCGGTTGGCTGTAAACCTTCTTATGGGGATTCTCTTTTGTGATTTCGTGATGTTAGATTTGTTATCTGGGTTTGATTCATATAATATAAGGGACTTGAGTTCAGCCCCTTTACGCTTGAGCTTTTACTTTGTTCTGGTTTTAGTCAGCACTCTTTTTTATTGCGTTTCCTCTTTATGCGCGGAAAGGTTTAGAAAAAGATTAGCAATTAGATGGGGTATATTTAAAAGGGCGAGCGGTTTAAACCTATCCGGGTTTCCTTTAGTCGTCTCGTCTATTTTCATTTTTTTAATGGGGGTTAACATAATAGGTTTAGTGCCTTTTTCTTTTAGTGTCACATCCCACTTAAGTTTGGGTCCCGCTTTAGCTTTTCTAATGTGGGGTTCTTTGTGGGTTTCAGGGCATCGAATTAGCCCAAACCAAAATTTAACTAGATTGGTGCCAAGGTTCGCGCCGATGTTTTTAGTTCCCTTCCTTTTTTTAGTTGAAATCGTTACGATTAGTTCGCGGCCCCTTACTCTTGGGTTTCGGCTAATGATTAATATTATTGCAGGTCATTTAATTCTTTCTATGGGTACTAATGTCAATACGTCGGTTTTTTTAAGGGGTTTACTACTAAATGTGGGGGGTGCCTCACACGGTGTCGTTTATTTTTCATTGTTTGCGTGAATAGGTTTATTGGCTGCTGAGTTAGCGGTTGGGCTAATTCAAGCTTTCATTTTTTGTTCTTTACTTAGTCTTTACACTAATGACCATTCTCAGTAGAAAATATTGAAATAATTTTATGGTTGTGGCATGTGCCCATTCTTGAGATTACTCTGACTAAAATAATTCTGGTGTACGCTAGGTTTTCTTTTTTTCTTCAGTTGTCCTGTGATAAATAAACACCGCTGGGTTAAACAGGTAATGTTCGTTTATAAAGAGTGCACATTGTTTGTTTACCCTAGCGGTGCTATTAATATCAAGAGGCGGGTACTCCATTTTATTTAGGGGTTGGTTTAATTTAGTCTTTGTGACTTTTAGTCAAGTTTGGCGTGCTGATTTCGGCTCAGCGAGAATGGTGGAAGTACCATAAAAGTTTAAGTTTTGTAGAGTAAACTAAGTTAAGTTGTCGGGCTCATGCCCCGAATATGTCTATTTGATCTTTACAAGGACAAAGTAGAATAATTAAGTTCATTTCGTTTACACTGAAAAAGTCGATATTTAGTTGTTTTGTTAGGTGATCATTGGTTTCATTATGTGTATAGTGCTTTTAGGAATTTTAAGAGGGCTAGAAGTGTCAATTGCTGGCTTTTCTTTGCTTGGGGTGTTAGCAATACCTCTGTTTTTATCCGGGAGATATTCTGAACTAAATGGCATATTTAGTTTGGATTTTTCAGGGCAGGCTTTGGTAGTTCTTAGAATTTATATTAGATTTTTAATACTTATAAGGAGGGTTGCAGTGCCCCGGTTTAGCGCATTTAACAGGCTTATTGTTTGTATTAGCGTTTTGTTGGTCGGTGCATTCAGTGCTAGGGCTACTTTCTTCTTTTTTATTCTCTTTGAAGGTGTTTTGTTCCCTACTTTGCTATTAATTGTGGGTTGAGGTTATCAGCCTGAGCGGCTACAGGCAGTTGTTTATATAGTTATTTATACTGTTATGGGCTCATTACCTCTTTTATACGGGCTAGGGAAACTTTATTTTACTGACGGGAGAGATAATTTGTTTAGGTTGGAGTTTTTCCTTGACAAAAGTGTTTTAAGGTTTAGGTGGCTTTACTTATTAGCATTTTTAGTTAAGCTCCCTGTTTTTCCGTTACATTTATGATTACCTAAAGCTCATGTAGAAGCTCCTGTTGCAGGTTCTATAATTTTGGCAGGACTTCTGTTGAAACTAGGAGGCTATGGGGTAATTCGTTTAATGGGGCTTTTTGTTTTAAAAAGCATTAGGGTTTCTACTTTGTTAGTATTAATAATTAGGTTGTTTGGAGGGGTTCTTACAAGGATAGTATGTTTACGTCAAACGGATTTTAAATCTTTAGTTGCTTATTCTTCTGTGGGCCATATGAGTTTTGTATTGGTGGGCTTGCTGAGAAATACTTTGTGGGGTTTTATAGGTGGTATGTTAGTTATAGTTGGGCACGGGTTGTGTTCTTCAGGTTTATTTGCTTTAGTTAATACTTTTTATTTAAGAAGGCACTCTCGTTTGTTAACAATAAATAAAGGGTATTTAATACTTAGCCCTTGTGTCGCTTTACTGTGTTTTTTACTGGTGGCGGGTAATATAGCAAGCCCTCCTACACTAAATTTGTTGGGGGAGTTATTTATTTATATAGTGGGAGCCTCCATAAATATGTTCTTTTTTCCCTTGTTGATGCTATTAAGGTTCTTAAGTGCGTGTTATAGTCTTCATATTTATGTTAGTTCTCAACATGGTAAATGTACAAATAATTTGAGTTCACGAGGTGATTTTTCTATGAGGATGATGTCATTGCTAAGATTTCATTGATTACCTTTAAATTTTTTGTTTGTGGTTATTCCTTAGGCTTAGTAGTTTATTTAAAACGTTTGACTGTTAATCACATGAAGGGTGTGACACCCCTTAGCCAGAAATTCCACGTAATCCTTTTTATTTGGTTGGGCCTAGTCCTTGGCCTGTTTTTACTTCAATTGGAGCTTTTTGCATGGCAGTAGGTTTCGTTTCTTGATTTCATAAACACGGGTATGCGCTTTTGTTGATTGGTGTCGTTGTTTTGATTCTTTCTTTAAGTCAGTGGTGGCGTGATGTGATGCGTGAAGGTGATTTAGGTTTTCACACATCATACGTTGTAAAAGGTCTGCGGGATGGGTTTATTCTTTTCCTACTATCTGAAGTTATGTTCTTTTTTTCTCTCTTTTGGGCTTTTTTCCATATGAGATTGGCGCCGGACATTTCAATGGGGTGTATGTGGCCCCCTAAGGGTTTGGAGACATTAGACCCCATAAAAGTTCCTTTGTGTGGAACAACAGTGTTAGTTGGTTCTGGTGCTTCATTAATGTATTCTCATGCTGCTATTCGAGCGGGAATAAATTGCCATGCAATGTTAGGAACTTTCTATACAATTGTTCTGGGGTTATTTTTTACACGTTTACAGGGTTACGAGTACTATTGGGCAAGGTTTACTATTGCGGATAGTGCTTATGGAAGCTTGTTTTATATTATAACAGGGTTTCATGGGCTTCATGTTATATTTGGGACGGGGTTCTTGCTTGTGAGGTTGGTGCGTTTAATACGGAACCGGTTTACTCCCCGTAATCATTTTGGGTTCATGGTGTGTTCTTGATACTGACATTTTGTAGATGTTGTGTGAATTGGTCTGTATTTAGTTGTTTATTGTTGGGGCAGTTAATACTAGTAGCTTAATGTAAAGCTCTCTACTGAAAATGGAGGAGATGATTTATTATTCCTGTGTTATAAAAAAGCAGGCGCATAACAGGGCTGCTAACTCTGTTTTAAGGAGTTCAATCTCTTTTTTTTTATTATATTATAGATTCGTTTATTTTAATTTTTCTATGCGGCTAATGTATTCGTAAGATTTTTTTGATGTTTATTGTTAGTAAGAATTAACTTCTGTACCTTTTGTATAAGAGTCTATTAAGATGTAAATATTTATTTTATTCTCCCGACAGTAAGAAATTTATTAAATTGGGTTAATTTAATGTTTCAATATTAAATTAAACTTTTTAATAATTGGCTAGATACTATATTGCTCTTACAGGTATCTGGTTAGCTTTGAAATATATTTAGTATAGAGCTTTCTAGAAAAGCATTTATGACGTTTTGGCTAAGCAGAATGTAAGAATTTATTGAATTCATGTATAAAGTTTATTAATTAGATAGGCTTAATGTTAGTAATTAGTTAGTTTGTTATAAAAAATTTAATAATGGAGTGAAAAATTAGTTTTTGAAAATCATTAATTTAATGGGCTTAAATTTTTTATAAATTACAATAATGATTAGAATTAGTAGAAAATAGTATTTAAGCTATTGCTTAGTTATAGTTAGTAATAATTTAAATGTTTCTTTATTTAATTTTTTTGTAATTAATTCGGCAAATATACTTTCCGAATGTTTAACAAAAACATTTCCTCCTGAGTTTGATTATAGGAGGTACGCCCTGCCCTATGCTCTGTGGAGTAAATGGCTGCATAAATCTGAGTGTACGAAGGTAGCATGATAATTTGCCCTTTAAATGGGGGCCTGTATGAATGGGTTTACGTGATAGTTGCTGTGTCACAAGAATTTAATTGAAATTAACTTTTAGGTGAAGAGGCCTAGTTGAGTTTAAAGGACGACAAGACCCTAGAAGCTTTACTAAGGGTGAGTTACAAGGTAAGTTATTCCAGTTTTGTTGGGGCAACATAGTTAGAAAATATAACTTGTTTTACATTAACTTACAAGTTAAAGCCACAGTAGTGAGTAAGATAAGCTACTCTAGGGATAACAGCGTAATTTCTTTTAATAGTACTTATTGTAAAAGTAGTTTGCGACCTCGATGTTGGATTAAGGTATCCTTAAGGTGTATAATTTTTAAAGGGTTGGTCTGTTCGTCCATTAAAACCTTACATGATCTGAGTTCAGACCGGTGTGAGCTAGGTCAGATTCTATCCTTATATCTATAAATGTAATTAAATTAGTACGAAAGGAATTTTTAATTTAAAAATATTTAAGCTATTTGATTTTGTTGAAGTTAATTTAAAATAAATTGACTTGTATTGAGTTAGAGATGTGTGTGACCAGTATTTGTCTTTGTTTTGAAAACAAGGTTAGAGTGTTTAAAGTCACTCATTGGTTTAAAAAGAAAATAGTTAAGTATAATATTGGTTTGTCATTCCAAAGTCAGCAATTTTTGCTTTTTCTTATTTGTTTGGGAAAATACTTTTTGTGGCTAATTTAATGGTTAGAGTGATTGTCGTTAATTTCTTAAGTGTTAGAAACATTTCTTTTTTCTGTTTCTTCTTTAGTGTGTTGCTTTATGTTAAGAATTAGGGAGCCTTTATTTATGGGATTATCTTTATTTGCCGTTTCTTTTGCAATCTCAGTTTTATTGGGTTTGGAAATAAGAAGTCTTGTAGGTTATTTTGTGTTTCTAATTTATATTGGAGGTTTAATAGTACTATTCGGGTATGTTCTCAGGATTTTCCCGAATCAGCGGTTCGGGGCTCCTGTGTTGTTTGTTAAATTATTATTAGTCGTTTTAGTGGGATTTGTCGTTGTTTTTCATAAAAATAAGGGGGAGTCGTTTGTGAGATTGGGCGATTTTGGTTCTTGTTTAGGTAGTGGAAATATGTATTTGTTTGTTGCCGTTCTCCTTCTTTTCGTGTTGTTATTAGTAGTGGCTTTTTGCAAAAAACGTCGTATGCCTCTCCGAATGGTGTGGGAGTAGTGGTTTCGGTGTTGTGTGGGGATAATCCAGTTTCCTTGATGTGGAAAAGATCGAATTTGTGTATTCCAGCGCTTTAGATGAAGAATAATTTACTTAATGGTCGTATTTTTAGTAGTAATAGCTTTTCTTATGTAAAAAAAAGCGTTGATACTGGTTACCCAAATCGCTCGTTTTCAAAAGGTTTTTATATATATGATAGAAAGTGGAAATCTTTTCCAAAGTTGCGGCGTGTTATTAACCGTTTTGAGGGCCCCCTAGTAGTTTTAAGATCTTCTGCTTTGGTCTTTGGTTTAATTGTTATGATTTCAACAGATAGGCATATAAGTGCTTGGGTAGGAATAGAAGTAAATATATTAGGGTTTATGTGTCTTTTAGGGGTTAAATCTGTATTAAATATGCGCGTGTTGGTTAACTATTTTGTTTTCCAGAGGTTTGGGTCTACTATGTATCTATTTGGTTCCACTGTTGTTTTGCATTGCGAAAATCTCAACATTACTTTACTTGGCTATTTTTTAGTTCATTTAGGTTTACTGTGTAAAGCGGGTCTTTTCCCTTTTTGGGTTTGAGTGCCTTCCGTCGTGAATTCAAGAGGTTGGCTTGTAAGGTATCTTCTTTTGGGAGTACAGAAAGTTGGACCCCTCCTCCTATTAGGTGTGTGGTGTACTTGCACGGAGTTTTTATCTTTTGTAGTTTTTGTAATAAGGATTATGGGCGGGTTAGGTGGTGCGGTACAAAATTCCTATCGTGACGTGTTGGTATATTCTTCTTTTGTACACAGCGCTTGGATGTTGGTGTGTTTAATAAGTTCGCAACAGCTTTTTCTTTTTTACATCAGGGTTTATATTGTACAGTTGGGTTTAGTTGTTTATTATTTGTGGCGGAGAAATTCTAGTTTTATAAAAAGAGGTAAATGATCTCTTATGGTGGCAAGTTCGTTGATGAGATTAAGGGGGTTGCCCCCTTTAGCTGGGTTTGTAGTTAAAATAATTGTTGTTTTCTGTGTTGGGGGCAAATTGGTTTTGGTTTTTGCATTAGCCGGATCTATCGCGGCTATGTTTTATTACTTAAAGGCTGTAATTAGATCTATTTTGAAAGATTATAATCTTTCTGTGTTGGACGATGAAGATTTCGTGTGAATTTTTATTCCCCTTACCCTTGGATTATATGTTTGGGTTTATTATTTAGGGCGTTTATTTTTGTAGTTCTGTTAGATAAATATTATCTGCAGACGATATTAATAAGAGAAAAGTAATTTAATTAAAAATGTAAGGTTTCAAACCTTAATATGCAGATAATGTGCCTTTTTTGATTTAAAGGTGGTAAAAAGAAGAGTAAGTTGGTGTTTCCTCTTTCCAGAGTTGTGCTTCTATAGTAAAAATTATTATATTTGCTTTCCAAGCAAAAGTTTTGGTGAGTACCAATAGCAGTAAAATAATAGCTTTAACGAAAGTAATTCGTTCTTCGATTTACAAGACCGATGCTTCTAAAAGCTTTTAAAGCAAGAGTAGAATTTTTGGTCCTTTACGTAAGCGGGATAGTGTTGTAAAAATTTTAAATAGTAGTTTATACGATTTGCCGGCTCCGGTTAATTTAAGGGTGTTATGAAACTTTGGTTCTTTGCTTGGGTTGTGTTTAGTCGTTCAAATTGTCACAGGGTTCGTCTTGAGTCTTCATTATACGGCCCATGTAAATATATCGTTCGATTCAGTGATTCATGTGGTGCGAGATGTAAATAATGGTTGGTTATTTCGTGCTATGCATGCTAATGGGGCTTCTCTTTTTTTTGTTTGTGCTTATTTTCATATCGGCCGTGGCTTGTATTACGGGTCTTATAAGGCGCGTATAGTGTGAAATGTCGGAGTGATTTTGCTTTTCCTTCTTATAGCTACTGCTTTTTTAGGTTATGTTCTTCCTTGGGGGCAAATATCTTATTGAGGGGCAACTGTTATTACTAAATTAGTTACGGCTGTTCCTTATGTTGGAGAAATACTTTTGTATTGAATTTGAGGGGGCTATACTGTTTGTAACGCAACTTTAGTGCGATTTTATTCTTTCCATTTCATTTTGCCTTTTGTTATAATTGTTTTTAGGGTTGTTCATTTATTTTATTTGCATGAGGAGGGTGCAAACAACCCATTGGGGGTGAGAGCAGACTCTTTATTAGTGCGGTTCCACCCTTTTTATACTTATAAAGATGTAGTGGGCTTTTTTATTTTGTTTTTTGGGCTTTTGTTGTTGGTGTGTTTTTGGCCGGATCTTTTAGGAAATGTAAATAATTGAGTTCCTGCTGATCCAATAAAAACTCCCCTTCAAATTGAGCCCGAGTGATATTTTTTGTTTGCGTACTCTATTCTTCGCTCAATTCCTAATAAATCGGGCGGTGCTGCTGCGTTAGTGGTGTCAGTTTTAATTTTATTTGTTATTCCCAGGTTACATACAGGACAGTTTCGATCTAATAGATTCTATCCTTTAGGCCAGTTCAGGTTTTGGGGGTTGATTGTTGTGTGGACGGGGCTTACATGAATTGGTGCGTGTCCAGTGCAGGATCCTTATGATCTCCTGGGGTGTATTTTCACTTTCTTGTACTTTTTTTTTATTATATTAATTCCGTTAAGACAAGGTTTGTGGGATTGGTTAATTAAGTAGGGAGTTGTTAAAATATATTGTTTAGTGTTATGGGCTTTGTCTAACTAAATTGCAGTACATTTAAAATCTTAGTCAAAAATAATTGTTGAGGTTAAATTAAGTGTAAAAATTAATGTTACTTTTTAGTTTTTTCATTTTTACTTCTGGAGTAATTTTAATGTGTGGGCGGAGAATGCATTTGGTTACTATTTTCTTAGGTATAGAGTTTAGTGCTTTGGGGGTGTTTTCAGCGGTTGGCTCATTACTAGCTTATAATAGGCTGTTTATTCTTTTAGTTATTATTTGCATTAGAGTGTCTGAAGCGGCCATTATATTATCTTTAATAGTTATAATAACACGGATGTACGGTAATGATCGGTGTATAAATTTAATAACTGATAAGAGTTAGGTATAGTACTTTAATAAAAAAGGATTGATTTGCATTCAGTTATTGGGCTTGTGCTCTTATACTTTTTGTTAAGGTTAGTTTATTAAAACGTTAGTTTGTGGTACTAAAAATGCTTTTTGGGCACTTTAAAATGTTTCGACGTAACAAAAGTAAAATTTTTAACTGTCTTATTTGATTATTGGTTTATGGGGTTACATATGTGCATTGGGATTCTGGTTGCGACACGCCTACTTTTAGAGCTTTTTATGAGCGTTATAATTATTCGCTTATTCCTTTGATTGTTGTGGATTTCGGGAATAAGATTGGGTGGATGACGTCAGATGTATTTTGATATTTGAAAGAAGAGGGGCCAAAAGATTCTGCTGTTATTGTTTGATTTGTTGGTGTGGCTTTTGTAATGTGTTTCGCTTTGTTTACGAAATATTCAGGCCTAGTTAAAAACCTTGTTGCTTTGGCTTTTGTTCTTTCCATGTTGGGTTGACTTTGTTATTGCTTTTGACAGTAGTTAATCTGCTGATCGGTTAAATGATCTATGTTTGTGATGTTTCGATTTACTCTTTAAAGCTTTAAAGGTTTAGGAAGTTGGATCCTGCTTATGTTGGTTTACATTAATTTGTTGATTTTATAATACGATTTGGTTAAGTTAGTTAACACAAACATTGGTTTTAAGCTGCCAAGAATGTCTTTGAACACTTAAAAATGGCTTTCAAATTTAATGAGGTTTTAGGTTGTATTTTTATGGTTTTAGGGTGGGGTATTATAAGTATAATTCCGTTTTTTGATTCCATGCTTCTTGTTGATTATAGAATTTGGTTGTCTAGAAATCTATCAGTAAATTTAACTGTGTTGTTGGACCAGGTTAGAGGGCTGTTTATGGCTGCTATTTTTTTAATTTCTGGCTCTGTTTTGGTTTATTGCTCTTGGTATATAGGAGATGAAGTTTACTTTTCTCGGTTTATTTACCTTGTTGTGTTTTTCGTTTTATCTATAATGTCTTTGATTATAATTCCAAATTTGATTGCCCTTTTGTTAGGGTGAGATGGGTTGGGTATTACTTCCTTCTTATTGGTGGTGTACTACCAAAATAATAAGTCTTTAGGTGCGGGAATGGTAACAGTTTTAACTAATCGAGTTGGAGATGCTATTCTTTTGTCTATTATTGGGTTGTTTTGTAGAGAAGGGGGTTGAATGTTATTCCAGTTTTTTCCTAGGATGAGATATTTTTGAGCGCCTTTCCTTTTAGTGATGGCTGCAATTACTAAAAGGGCTCAGGTTCCTTATTCAGCTTGACTTCCTGCTGCTATGGCTGCTCCTACCCCAGTATCTGCGTTAGTTCATTCATCTACTTTGGTTACAGCGGGGGTCTATCTTCTTATTCGTGGGTACCCAATTTTATCTGAAAGAGATTTTTCTTTAGGGGTGTTGAAGTGTTTGAGACTTTTTACCTTGGTGATAGCTGGGAGAGTGGCTCTTGTTGAGGTGGATTTGAAAAAAATTGTAGCATTATCCACTTTAAGCCAGTTGAGAATAATACTGTTTGCTATTTCAATCTGTTTACCTAAAGTTGCTTTCTTTCATCTTATTACACATGCTATATTTAAATCTCTTTTGTTTCTAAGAGCGGGAGTTGTTATTCATAGAAGCCTAAAATGGCAAGATATTCGTTTGTTAGGTAAAAATTGGGCTCGTCTGCCGGTTAGAATGAGTTGTGTAACTGTTGCGAGCCTTTCTTTATGTGGTATGCCTTTTTTAAGAGGGTTTTATTCAAAAGATTTAATTATTGAAATAAGGCTTCAAAGTGGCGATAGATTAATAATTTATCTTATGTTAGTCGTTGGAACTTTGTTCACTTCTTGGTATTCCGTTCGTCTTAGTTTTAACTTGTTTTTAAGTATAAACAAAAGTGTTTCTCCTGTTATTTATAGGAGAGAGGCCACTAGTGTTAAGTTTGCCTATAGAGGTTTGTTACTCAGTTCTGTAGTAATGGGGTTTTTATTGGTTGGTTTATTTTCAGACCTTGATTTAATTGCTATAGTTAGAAATGTTGAAAAATTTATTGTAATGTCGTTGGTAGTTATGGCTGTCGGTATTGTTGAAACCTCTTCAAAATTAGACAGTGAAAGTAAATTTTTCAGAGGCGCTTACGGGTATTTGGCCAGGATGTGGCATTTCAAGCCTCTACTAGCTCAATTTAGCCCAATATTAGGGTTGAAACTAGCTGGTATTGTTACGGTTAGAATAGAAAAAGGGTGACTTGAAAAAGTTGGTCCTCAAGGTGTGTATAAAATTGTTCAAGTTTTGGGGGTTGCTAATCAGAAAAGTCAGTCCTACCATTTCTTAAAGACTGTATTGGGGTTTCTTTTTAGGTTGGTTCTTTTCATTTTTTTGGTAGTTTATTTGTAAAATTTTATGGGTATACCACTTAATGCCACTATGGGGTAGGATTAGATTTCAAGACTGTTATTATCATATTGGGGAGTATCTTGGTTTATTTCATGAGGGTGTGATGTGCCTCATTATTTTTATTTTGTCCGTTGTGCTGTACGGGTTAGGTTGGGTGTTTTGTTCGGGAAGAAGTTTCCGTTATTTACGGGAGGCCCAAGCGGTAGAAACAGCCTGGACTATTATTCCTAGCGTGTGTCTAGTTTGCGTGGCTATTCCTTCTATACATTTGTTGTATGTAATAGATGAGATTGGTAGTCCTAAGTTTTGTTTTAAAGCAATTGGTCATCAATGGTTTTGATCCTATGAATTTATGGGGGACCAAGAAGACGTTTTGGGTTTTGATTCTTTTATGGAACGCGAACTAGATAGGGGCTATCGTTTATTAGATGTGGACCAACGGATAGTTGCTCCAGCTAATACTGGTATTCGTTGTATGGTGAGGAGCGCAGATGTTATTCATTCTTTCGCTCTTCCTGGGTGTATACTAAAAGTTGATGCAATTCCAGGCCGTGTAAACGAGGTGCCTATAACTGTAAATATGTGTGGGGTTCTTTATGGTCAGTGTTCTGAAATTTGTGGTGCGAATCATAGGTTTATGCCCATTGTAATTGAATTTATTCATCCTCGGGTGTATAATTTGTGGCATTGGGCTGCTGTAGAGTCTTTTGATATTAAAGTTTTATAATGTGTTATATAGCTTTAGCTTTGAGTTAAAGTAGTTGGGCTGGTAAGTGAGTTGTAAAGAGGTACAAGGATTAATAATGCAAGTTATTAGCTTTATTTTACCAGGGGTGTTTGGTCTATTGGCGGTAGGGTGGTTTACGTTGGTAGAGCGAAAAGTATTAGGGTACATTATAACCCGTAAGGGGCCTAATAAAGTGGGGGTCTTAGGTTTAATACAACCTATAAGTGACGGGGCTAAGTTGTTTTCCAAAGAAATTCTTATCCCAACATATAGAAATTTTGTCCCTTTTTTAATTTGTCCTGTAGTAACGTTTTTTATTGCTTTATTACTGTGATTACTTTATCCTTTTCACTCTTCAGAGGGTGTATTTGTGTGCGGCGTGTTGTTTTATTTGGCAAATTCTGGTGCTAATGTTTACGGGGTAATGGTGGCAGGATGATCATCAAACTCTAAATATGCCCTCTTAGGGGCCATACGGGCTATGGCACAAAGTATTTCTTATGAGGTTAGAATAGCATTAGTTTTGTTGGGATGCGTTTTTATAGTAGGGTCTATACATCTTCAGTCTATTAAGTTGTGACAAGAGGGTTCTTTTTTTATTATAGGGGTGGCAATTTTGCCTTTATTTATGGTGTGATTGATTTCTATATTAGCAGAAACGAATCGGGCCCCATTTGATTTTGTAGAGGGGGAGTCTGAGTTAGTTTCAGGCTTTAATGTAGAGTATAGCAGGGGGGGCTTTGCTCTTATTTATATGGCGGAGTATTCCAATATATTGTTTAATAGTCTTTTTACTTGTGCAATGTTTTTGGGTTCAAGGGATATATTTATGGTAAGACAGGCTTGAGGCTTTCTCTTTTTGTTTTTGTGGGCTCGTGGGACTTTTCCTCGATTTCGTTATGACATATTAATAAGGTTGGCTTGAAAGACTTTCCTGGGTGTTGTTTTGGGGTTAAGTTTGGTTGTTTCTATAGCTATTTATCTTTTAGTTTAAGC